TTGTGAATTTTTATATTTATATCTATAAATTTAAAGCTTAGTTGTTATGGCGATTGAGTGTTTTTTCTAGTTAGGAGTATAAAATTTGAGATTATTATTCTTTGAAATCTTCCTTTTGTTCTTATATAATAATATAATAAATAATTTATTTTAATATATTACATCTACCACAATATATCATTATAGGGTTATTTATTTTACAATAACTGCTTATATTAATACATATATTTCTCAAAAGGTATAGGGACTTATTTTTATAGGCAGAAGAAATATTTAACTTTAATTATTATTATAATATATAACTATATTTAATATAAAGTATTATAATATGTTAAATTAATACCTTAATAGTATTTAATATAATATATTTATAATATGTTAAATGTCATTTTTAATATATTAATACAATTATATTCTAATATATAAGAGATTATACTAAGTATAAATCAATTATTATAAGTTATAGATAATTGAATTAATAATAAGATCTTATTTGAATTTATCTAGACATAAGCAGTTATATTATTTAATCTTTTTTTTATAAATAAAAAAAAAAAAAAGATTAAATAGAAACTATTCTAGATTAGACCATAGCAGTCTTATTTGAATAATTTAATGTTCGTTATATTTTTTATATAAAATATAGAGTTTAGTTGTTATATAGGGTCTTTGGGAGGGTTAATTTTCTCAAATTTTTCAATTTTTGAGTATTACAATATCTTCTTTTTTCTGAAAATTTTTACCAACTATTGTTTTTAGGGGTTTTTTTTTACTGATGATGTTCAGTCCATTATTAAAAGTTTTTATTCTTGCTTATTTGTTCATTTTTTCTTTATGTTATATGCAAGTTTTGTTTTAACTAAATGTTCTTTTTGCAGTAATTTGATTTAATTATCAAGTGATTTTGGAATTAGTAATTGATTTAGTGTCGGCATAATTCGTGCCAGCAGCCGCGGTTATACGATTGATGCAAGTGAATATTTTTGGTTTAACAGTTGTTTATATTTTGAAGGGTTTAAATTTAAATTTATAAGGTGAAATTTTAAAATTTTTAAATAGCTCTTATTATGAACCTGTGAAACTTAAATTATAAACTAGGATTAGATACCCTATTATTTTAAGTGTAAATATTATTTACCTGGGTACTATTAGTTAAGATCTTTAAACCCAAAGAATTTGGCGGTACCTCATTCCATTCAGAGGAACCTACCCCGTGATTGATAGTACACGATTTACTTTACTTAATCTATTTGTTTGTATATCTCCGTTATCAGAAAATCTTTTTAGAGTTATAATTTTCAAGATTCATGATTTTGAAGTATTTCAGGTCAAGGTGCAGCTTATGATTAAGAGGAGGTGGGTTACAATAAATTTTTGTTTATTACGGTTTCTTTAATGAAATATTTTGGATTAAGGTGGATTTGACAGTAATTTGATTTATTTAATTCTTTTGATACTGGCTCTGAGGTGTGTACACATCGCCCGTCGCTCTCATTATTGATTAGTTTTGTTTATATTTATTTATATTATTAAATCAAGTTAGATGAGATAAGTCGTAACATAGTAGATGTACTGGAAAGTGTATCTGGAAAGTTTGATCAGGGTAGAGCTTGTTAGTTAAGTATTTCATTTACACTGAAAGTATTTCTGTGCAATTCAGGATACCTTGAGCTTGAAATATTATTTTTATTTTTTGTTATTTTCATATTTAATAGAAATAACTTTATGGGTTTAGTGTCTAAGTATGGTTTACAGAATTGATTTTTACAATGATAGTTTAATAGTAACGTTAGTGGATTATGAAATATATTTATAATGCAAGAATAAGTATCTTTATTTTAGAGTACCTTTTGTATCAGGGTTAATCAAAATTTTTGTATTTATTTTACTTATCTCGATTTGAGTTGAGTTACCTGGGAGTGAAGGTTAATGTGGAATATTTATCTTTTATTTTTAGGTGGAAATGAAATGTTATTCGTTTCTCAAGTTATCTAGTTTCTTAAGAAAAAATTTAATTTTTTAGGATTACTGTTCTTTTTTAATTTTAAAATTTGGATTAGTATTTCGTTAATTCTTTAGGGGATAAGCTCTGGAGATTAATTATTCTATAATTTTATATTTTTAATATAAAAGTAGGCTTTGAACCAGCCATCTTTTTGATTACGTTTTAGTTCATTGTTTTTTATTTTGATTTTATAAATTTTTTAGATTTTATATTAAGATGATAAATTTAATTTTATATTTTATGAAATAATGATTGAATTAGTATAGTTTATTTGTATATTTTTTTTTTCTTGATAATTTATTTTAAGGAACTAGGCAAATTTAATTCCCGCCTGTTTATCAAAAACATGGCCTTTTGATTAAAATTTTACGTCTGGCCTGCTCACTGACTTGTTTTAAAGAGCCGCGGTATTTTGACCGTGCAAAGGTAGCATAATCATTAGTCTCTTAATTAGAGGCTGGAATGAATGGTTTGACGAGGAATTTACTGTCTCTATTTAATATCTAGAATTTAACTTTTGAGTTAAAAGGCTTAAATTTTTCTTTAGGACGAGAAGACCCTATAGAGCTTAATATATAATTTTTATATAGTTTTTAGGTTGTTTTCCTATATTTAATTTAATATATTCTGTTGGGGTGACATGAAGGATAATTAAACCCTTCATTATTAAATCATTGATTTATGTTATTTTGATCCATAATTTATGATCATAAGATTAAGTTACCTTAGGGATAACAGCGTAATTGTTTTAGAGAGCTCAAATCGACAAAGCAGATTGCGACCTCGATGTTGGATTAAGAAAAATGCTAGGTGCAGTAGCTTAGTAATTAGGTCTGTTCGACCTTTAAATTCTTACATGATCTGAGTTCAGACCGGCGTGAGCCAGGTCGGTTTCTATCCTAAGATATTTAAATTTGCATTAGTACGAAAGGACCGTGTGAATAAAATAATTTTATTATTATTTGATTAATATTAATTGTTTATTACTATTTTGACAGATTAATGTGTTGAATTTAGATTTCATTTATGTAGATTATTTCTACAAATAGTATTGATATTATATGATTTATTTATATTTGTTTTAAACTTTTTATTACTTGTAATTTGGGTTTTAATTAAAGGGGCATTTTTAACTTTATTTGAGCGGAAGATTTTAGGTTATATTCAAATTCGAAAGGGTCCTAATAAGGTTGGTTTTGTTGGGATTCCTCAGCCTTTTAGAGACGCAATTAAGTTGGTGTGTAAGGAACAGCCTATTCCTATTCTTTCTAATTATTTACTTTATTATTTTTCTCCTGTATTTAGTTTAATAATTTCGTTGCTTGTTTGAATAATTTTTCCTTATTTGACATATATGTGTTCTTTTTCTTACGGTTTTTTATTTTTTTTATGTTGTACTAGATTTGGTGTTTATACTGTAATAATTGCTGGTTGATCTTCCAATTCTAATTATTCTTTATTAGGTTCATTACGTTCTGTTGCACAAACTATTTCTTATGAAGTAAGTTTAGCTTTGATTTTATTGTCATTAATTATTTTAATTGGAAGATTTAATATAGTTGATTTTATAAATTATCAATTATATTGTTGATTTATTATTTTTTCTTTTCCTTTAGCTTTAGCTTGTTTTGCTTCTTGTTTAGCTGAAACTAATCGAACTCCTTTTGATTTTGCTGAGGGAGAGTCAGAATTAGTTTCAGGATTTAATATTGAATATGGGGCTGGTGGTTTTACTTTAATTTTTTTAGCTGAATATACAAGAATTGTTTTTATAAGAATATTAATAACTTTAATTTTTATAGGTGGGGATTTTTATTCTTTCTTTTTCTTTATAAAGCTTGGATTTTTGGCTTTTTGTTTTATTTGGGTTCGAGGGACTTTACCTCGTTTTCGGTATGATAAATTAATATATTTAGCTTGAAAAAGTTTTTTTCCTCTTTCCTTAAACTTTTTTATTTTTTTTGTAGGGTTAAAGGTTTTATTGATTTCCGTTATTTAGTGAAATTTTTTCAGAAATACAATAGAAAGTTAATAGAAGAGTCAAACTTCTAATTTTATGTTTTCAAAACATATGCTTTTCGTAAGCTAATTAACTAGTAGTTTTTGATTAATTTATCTCAAATATTTGCTACGTGGACATTAATTAAGAAATATACAAAGTAGATTAATGTTAATACTTGGCCAGTTATAATATATGGTTCTTCAACTGGTCGTTTTCCAATTCATGTTAATAAAATTACTACTGTTACTATAATTCAAAATATAATTTGATTAATAGGGTAGAATTGAATTCCTCGGAAAGGGGTTTTATTATAGAATGGTATAATTATTAAAATTCTAATTGATAAAAATAATGCAATAACTCCTCCTAATTTATTAGGAATAGATCGTAAAATAGCGTAGGCGAATAGAAAGTATCATTCTGGTTGGATATGTACTGGTGTAACTAAAGGATTTGCTGGTACAAAATTATCTGGGTCTCCTAAAAGGTAAGGATTAATTAAGCAGAGTATAATTAATAGTGATGTTATTAAGACAAATGTAATTGAATCCTTGAATGTAAAATAAGGGTGGAATGGGATTTTTTCAATATCACTATTAATACCGAGTGGATTGTTTGATCCTGTTTGATGAAGAAAAAATAAATGAATTGCTGCCATGGCAGCAATAATAAATGGTAAAACAAAATGAAATGTAAAGAATCGGTTTAATGTAGCATTATCTACAGCGAATCCTCCTCATACTCATTGGACTAGATCAGTTCCTAAATAAGGGATTGCTGATAGAAGATTTGTAATAACTGTAGCACCTCAAAATGATATTTGACCTCATGGTAATACATATCCTATAAATGCTGTTGCTATTACTAAAAATAGAATAATTACTCCAATTATTCAAGTGTGTATATACATATATGATCCATAGTAAATACCACGTCCTACATGTAGATAAATACAAATGAAGAATATAGATGCTCCATTTGCATGCAAAGTTCGAATAATTCACCCATTGTTAACGTCACGACAAATATGAACTACTCTTCTAAAAGCTATTTCAATATTAGATGTATAATGTATTGCTAAAAATAATCCTGTAACAATTTGAATTATTAAACATAATCCTAATAAGGATCCAAAGTTTCATCAAAATGAAATGTTTGTTGGAGCTGGTAAATCTACAAGTGAGTTATTAATAATTTTAAATAATGGATGTTTCAGTCGAAGTGGTTTATTCATTGGTTATCTTATTTTACGAATAGGTCCTTGATTAATGTTGGTGATTTTAACTACTGCTAGCAGGGCTAAAAATAGATAAATCATTATTATTATAGTGATTATAAAGGTAGGGTTATTATAAATCTTATTTAATGATATTGTTATTTCTTGAAAATTTATATTATTAGTAGTAAGGTATGTATCACTATTTTTTAATAAGTCGATGTATAATGATTTATCTAGGAGGATAAGTCTGATTGTTAAAATCAATCATATAATTCCTGTTAAAATTACTCTGATTGATTTAAGTTGAAATATTTCATTTGAGGCAATTCTAGTAATGTAAATGAATAAAACTAATATTCCTCCTAAGAATGTTAAAAATAAAATGTAAGCTAATCAAAATCTTTCTATTAATGTCCCTGCTGTTAAACCAATAAGTAGAGTTTGAATAATAATAAATATTATTATTGATATTGGATGATTTAATTTAATAAAATTAATATTGAGGGCATTAGATAAAGATATAATTGTTATTTTTATCACGTCAGGGGTTAGTTTATTATAAAATATCGGTTTTGGAGATCGAGGTTAGGAAATTTTCCTACCCCTGAAGTTTTAAAAGTGGGGGGTGCTCCTTAATTCCGGTTTACAAGACCGGTGTTTTTTTTAAACTATTAAAACTAATGTTTATATTTTCTATTTTTACTTCTCTTTTTATTTATTTTAGTGGAGTTTATGTTTTTTCTTCAAAGCGTAAACATTTACTTATGGTTCTTTTGAGATTGGAATATATTGTTCTTTCTTTATTTCTTTTAATTATTATTTATTTATATAGATTTGATTATGATTATTTTTTTCCGGTTATTTTTTTGGTTTTTTCTGTTTGTGAAGGTGCTTTGGGTTTATCTATTTTAGTATCTATAATTCGTTCACATGGTAATGATTTTTTTAATTCTTTTGGGTTATCTTTATGTTAAAATATCTTTTTATATTAATTTTTATGACCCCTCTTTGTTTAATTGGTAATTTTTGATGGTTGGTTCATTCTTTAATATTTGTGGTTAGTTTCTTTTTTATAATTGGTGTATATTCATACTCTGATTTGAATATAATTAGTTGGTTTTTTGGAGTAGATTATTTTTCTTTTGGTTTAATTTTGTTGAGTTTTTGAGTTTGTTCTTTAATAATTACTGCTAGAAGATCAATTTATTTATCTTCTTATCATTCTAGAATTTTTGTTTTTATTGTTTTATTTTTAATGATTATGCTCTATTGTTCATTTTCTAGTTTGAGATTGTTATCTTTTTATATTTTTTTTGAGGCTAGTTTAATTCCTACTTTATTGCTTATTTTGGGTTGGGGTTACCAGCCTGAGCGTTTGCAGGCTGGTATTTATTTAATTTTTTATACTTTAGTTGCTAGACTTCCTTTGTTGTTAGTTTTATTTAAGGTTTATGATTGTTCTCATACTTTGTATTTTCCTTTATTATCAGATTTTGGTTCTTTTTATTTTTTATTTTATTTATTTATTGTTTTAGCTTTTTTAATTAAGATACCTATATTTTTAGTTCATCTTTGACTTCCAAAGGCTCATGTTGAAGCTCCTATTTCGGGGAGTATAATTTTGGCTGGGGTTCTTTTGAAATTAGGTGGTTATGGTATTTTTCGTGTAATAAAGATTATTTCTTTTTTGGGTTTAAGATTTAATTATTTTTGATTAGCTCTTGGTTTATCTGGTGGTGTTGTGGTTAGTTTTATTTGTTTTCGTCAGGTGGATCTTAAATCTTTAATTGCATATTCTTCAGTTGCTCATATAAGTATAGTTATTGGTGGTCTTATAACTATAAATTGATGGGGTTGTATGGGTTCTTTATGTTTAATGATTGGCCATGGTCTTTGTTCATCAGGAATGTTTTGTTTATCTAATATTATTTATGAGCGTTTAGGTAGACGAAGATTACTTATTAATAAAGGTATAATCAATTTAATGCCTAGAATAGCTCTTTGATGATTTTTGTTGAGTTCTTCTAATATAGCTGCTCCTCCTTCTTTAAATTTATTGGGTGAATTAAGTTTATTAAATAGAATTATTTCTTGATCTTCTCTAAGATTCTTAACTTTAATATTTTTATCTTTTTTTAGAGCTGTTTATACTTTGTATATATATTCTTATTCTCAGCATGGTTCTTATTATGGTGGTGTTTATACTTGTTCATTGGGTTATATTCGTGAATATCATCTTTTACTTTTACATTGATTGCCTTTAAATATTCTTTGTTTAAAGGGTGAATATTTCTTTTTTTAGCTTAAGTATTTTAATAAAAATGTTGTTTTGTGGGATCAATGATATGGTATATTACCATCTTAGGCCGTGTATATATTTTCTATTTGTTCTTTAAGTTTTTTTTCTTTATTTTTCTCTAGAACTTTATTATTTATTTTGGGAATTTATTATTTACTTTTTGATTATAGTGTTTTTGTTGAGTGAGAATTATTTAATTTGAATGGTTCTATAGTTGTTATGACGTTAATTTTAGATTGGATATCTTTAATTTTTATATCATTTGTTATATATATTTCTTCTTTAGTTATTTATTATAGAGAGGATTATATATCTGGTGAAAGGAATATAAATCGGTTTATTATTATTGTTTTAATATTTATTCTTTCTATAGGTTTTTTAATTATTAGTCCTAATTTAATTAGAATTCTTTTAGGTTGGGATGGTTTAGGTTTGGTTTCTTATTGTTTGGTTATTTATTATCAGAATGTAAAGTCTTACAGTGCTGGTATGCTTACTGCCTTAAGTAATCGTATTGGTGATGTTGCTATTTTGATTTCAATTGTTTGAATGTTAAATTTTGGTAGTTGAAATTATATTTATTATTATAATATTATTTCAGATTCATTTGAGATGAAGTTGATTACTATTTTGATTATTTTAGCTGCAATAACTAAGAGTGCACAGATTCCTTTTTCTTCTTGGTTACCTGCTGCTATAGCAGCTCCTACTCCTGTTTCTGCATTAGTTCATTCTTCTACTTTGGTAACTGCTGGGGTTTATTTATTAATTCGTTTTAGTCCTATATTGGATTTGTATAATTTTGGTTGATTTTTATTAATTATTGGTTGTATAACTATATTTATGGCTGGTTTAGGTGCTAATTTTGAGTTTGATTTAAAAAAAATTATTGCTCTTTCTACTTTAAAACAATTAGGTTTAATAATAAAAATTCTTGCTATAGGTTATTCTAAGCTTGCTTTTTTTCATTTATTGACTCATGCTTTGTTTAAGGCTCTTTTATTTATGTGTGCTGGTTCTATAATTCATAATTTAAAGGATACTCAGGATATTCGTTTTATAGGTTCAATTGTTTATTTTATACCTTTAACTTCAGTTTGTTTTAATGTTTCTAGTCTTTCCCTTTGTGGTCTTCCTTTTTTAGCTGGATTTTATTCAAAGGATTTAATTCTTGAACTTGTTTGTTTTAGTTGAGTTAATTTTTTAATTTTTTTTCTTTATTTTTTTTCTACTGGGTTAACTGCTGCTTATTCATTTCGTTTATTTTATTATTCTATGTCTGGTGATAATAATTTTTATTCTAGATTTTGTTTTGATGATAGGGGTTATTATATTTCATTTGGTATGATTTTTCTTTTAATTGTTGCTGTTTTTGGTGGGAGTTTTTTATCTTGGTTAATTTTTCCTATTCCTTATATAATTAGTTTACCTTATTATTTAAAGTTTTTAACTATGTTTGTGGTTTTATTAGGTGCTTATTTTGGTTATTTAATTTCTGAAATAAATTTATCTCGTGTTTTATTTTCTTTAAGAGGTTTACCTTTTGTTAGTTTTGTTGGTTCAATATGGTTTATACCTTTTTTGTCTACTAAGTTTATTAGATATTTGCCATTAAAGTATGGTTATTTATCTTCAAAGTCTTTTGATTATGGATGGGGTGAATTATTTGGTGGTCAGGGAATTTATAATTTATTTATTTATTTAATTGGTTATATTCAAGGTTGATATGATTCTAATTTTAAGATTTATCTTTTAACTTTTATTTTTTGGATATTATTTTTGGTAATTTATTTTTATATTTATCTGGATAGCTTATATTTTTAGAGCGTAACACTGAAGATGTTAAGGAAACTATTATGTTTTTGGGTATTATTTATAAATAATTAAATTTATTGTTTTTACAGTGAAAATGTAATGTTTTTATTAAACTATATAAATTAGAAATGTTAACGGAGTTAAACCGCTATTATGTAAAGTTAGCAGCTTCCATATTGGCATTACATTTCCTTAATTGGAACTTTAGTTCAATTATATTATTAACAGTAATACGCCTCTTTTTGGCTTCAATTAATAGAATGGAGGTAAATTTACCAAAGATCAGGTCGAAACTGATTGCAATTTTTCGCTTTCCATTCTAATAAGGGTGATTGATATATTCAATACTTTTTGGATGCAACCCAAATGTTATGATTAACTACACCCCTATTCTGCTCATTGTAGTGCTCCTTGATTTCATTCATGATATAGTCCCCCTAAAAGAACTAAAATGAAGAATAGGGTTGTTGAGGTTCAGATTGCTAAGTTTGAGGATTTTATAATGATAATGATAGGTAAAATTAAGGCAATTTCAATATCAAAAATTAGGAAGATGACTGCGATTAGGAAGAATCGTAGTGAGAAAGGTATTCGAGCTGATCTTTTTGGGTCAAATCCACATTCAAATGGGGATCTTTTTTCTCGGTCATTGATAATTTTTTTTGAGAGAATAGTTGCTAATAATATAACTAATATTGGTATTGAAAATCTAATTACGAATCTTGTTAATAGGGTTATGATTGTTTTTCTTGATTTAATATCAAGCCTACTGATTGGAAGTCAGTTATACTAATTTATACTAGAAAAACGTTTTATCTACCTCATCAATAAATTGAAATGTAAAGGAATAATCATACTACATCTACGAAATGTCAATATCATGCTGCAGCTTCAAATCCAAAATGATGTCTTTGGGAAAATTGATTTATTAGATGTCGTAATAGGCATGTTGATAAAAAGATTGTTCCAATAATTACATGTAATCCATGGAATCCTGTTGCTACAAAGAATGAAGATCCATAAACTGCATCTGCAATAGTGAATGGTGCTTCTCAATATTCATATGCTTGTAGTGTTGTAAAATATAATCCTAATAGTACTGTAAATAGTAATCCTTGCAGTGCTTGTGTATGATTAGATTCTATTAGTCTATGATGTGCTCATGTTACTGTTACTCCTGATGCTAGAAGAATAGCTGTATTTAATAAAGGTACTTGTATGGGATTGAATGGTTGAATTCCTATAGGTGGTCAAATTATTCCAAGTTCAATTGCTGGAGCTAATCTTCTATTAAAAAATGCTCAGAAGAATGAGATGAAAAATAATACTTCTGATGCAATAAATAGAATTATTCCTCATCGTAATCCAACTGATACGAATCTTGTATGTAGTCCTTGGAAAGTTCCTTCACGAATTACATCTCGTCATCATTGAATTATTGTTAAAATTGTAATTGCAAATCCGATTGCGAACAAATTAATGTTAAATAGGTGAAATCATTTAGCTAATCCTGATACAAGGACTATTGCTCCAATTGCTCCTGTAATTGGTCATGGTCTATAATCTACTAAGTGGAATGGATGGTTTGAGTGTGTTGTTAACATTTGTTAATAAACTTCTCTTGAATATAATGTTCTTAAGATAGAGAATACGTAGGCTTGAATTATAGCTACAGCTGATTCTAAAATTAAAAGTATTATTTGTCCAATAATTAAGATTGAAATTAAGTTGAAGCCAATCATTGGTCCTGTATTACCTAATAATGTAAGTAGTAAGTGTCCTGCAATTATATTTGCTGCTAGTCGTACAGCTAATGTTCCTGGTCGAATAATATTTCTAATTGTTTCAATTAAAACTATAAATGATATTAAAGCTGGTGGTGTACCTTGTGGTACTAGATGAGCAAATATATGATTTGTGTGGTTGATTCATCCAAATAATATAAATCTTAATCATATAGGTAATGCAATGGCAAATGTTAATGCTAGGTGTCTAGTTCTAGTAAAAATATAAGGGAATAGTCCTATAAAATTATTGAATAATATTATAATAAAGATTGAAATAAAGATGAATGTTGTTCCATTGAATGATTTAGGTCCTAATAATGTTTTAAATTCATTATGTAAAGTTAAGTTAAGTTTGTTTCATATGATATTAATTCGTGATGGTGTAAGTCAAAATAAGGATGGGATAATAAGTAATCCAATAAATGTTCTTGTTCAATTTAATGATAGATTAAAGATTCTAGTTGATGGATCAAATGTTGAGAATAAATTTCTTATCATTTTCAGTTTATATTTTTTCTTCCTTCCTTTGTTCTCTTGAATATTTTAATTGGTGTTGTTTTGAAAGAAAAGAAGTTTATTTGATTAAATAAAATTAATGTTGCTGAGAATATAATGAATAGTGAAAATCATATGAGTGGAGATATTTGTGGGATTTAAGTAATATATACCCCCATCAGAAGTAGACGTTAATTTACTATTTTTTGGTTTAAGAGACCATTACTTACTTTCAGTCATCTGATGTTCAAGGTGTACTAATCAATTAGTAATTTTAGATTGACACTCTAATGTTATATTTATTTTAACTAACTCCTTTTGTTAAATTATCTTTGATAATCATTTAATAAATAGGTTCACTGATGTTCTTTCAATTACAATTGGTATGAATCTGTGGTTTGCTCCACAGATTTCAGAACATTGCCCGAAAAATAGGCCAGGGCGATTAATTGTGAATGTTCCTTGATTTAATCGCCCTGGGGTTGCATCAATTTTAATTCCTAGAGATGGGACAGCTCATGAGTGAAGTACATCTGATGCTCTAATTAATACTCGTACTTCTGTATTTATTGGTAAGATTGTTCGATTATCAACATCTAGTAGTCGGAATCCATCAACTTCTAAATCTCTTTCAGGGGTTATATAGGTATCAAATTCTACATCTACAAAGTCTGAATATTCATATCTTCAGTATCATTGGCGTCCAATTGTTTTGATTGTAATTAATGCATCAATTGAATCATCTAGTATGTAAAGTAGTCGTAATGATGGTAGGGCAATAAAGATTAAGGTAATTGCTGGCAGAGCCGTTCAAATTGTTTCAATAAGGTGTCCATGGAGAACATATCGGTTTGAATATTTAATTATTAATATATAGGATAACGAATATCCTACAACAATTGTAATTAAAGTTAATACAGTTATTGTGTGGTCATGAAAAAATGATAGTTGTTCTATTAAAGGAGAAGCTCTGTCTTGTAATGATAAAATTGATCAAGTTGCCATTTATTTCTAATAAAAGGTCAGTCCTTTATTTGTAAAGCTTAAATCTACTGCACTATTCTGCCATATTAGAATCTAGTAATTAAAGGTAATTCTGAATATCTGTGTTCTGCTGGGGGGTTATTTTGGAGTCATTCAGTTGAACTTGATATGTTTGAACTAAATATAACTGCTCGATTTGAAATTATTCTTTCTCATATAATAATAATAAATATGATGATTCCAACAATTGAGATAGTTGATCCAATACTTGAAATTACATTTCATGATGTATATGCGTCTGGGTAATCTGAGTATCGTCGAGGTATCCCAGCTAGCCCTAGGAAGTGTTGTGGGAAGAATGTTAGGTTTACTCCAATAAATATAATTGCAAATTGGATTTTTAGTCATGTGTTGTTTATTGTTAGACCTGTAAATAGTGGATATCATTGAATAATTCCTCCTATAATTGCAAATACTGCTCCTATAGAAAGTACATAATGGAAGTGTGCAACAACATAGTATGTATCATGTAATACAATATCTAATGAGGAATTTGCTAAAATTAACCCTGTTAATCCTCCAATTGTGAATAGGAAAATAAATCCTAATGCTCATAATAAAGGTGGATTAAATTTAAATTTTGTTCCGTATAAGGTTGCTAATCATCTAAATACCTTAATTCCTGTGGGTACAGCAATAATTATTGTAGCTGATGTGAAGTATGCTCGGGTGTCAACGTCTATACCTACGGTGAATATATGATGAGCTCATACAATAAATCCTATAAGTCCAATAGATAATATTGCGTAAATTATTCCTAGTGTTCCAAATGATTCAATCTTTCCACTTTCTTGGCAAACAATGTGGGAAATAATACCAAATCCTGGAAGAATTAAAATGTAAACTTCAGGATGACCAAAGAATCAAAATAAATGTTGATATAAAATTGGATCTCCTCCTCCTGCTGGGTCAAAGAATGATGTATTTAAATTTCGGTCTGTAAGTAATATTGTGATGGCACCTGCTAGAACTGGTAAAGATAGAAGTAATAATAGTGCAGTAATTGCTACTGATCAAACAAATAAAGGTGTTTGGTCAAGAGTTATTCTTTCTGATCGTATATTGATTGCTGTAGTGATAAAATTTACTGCACCAAGAATTGATGATACTCCTGCTAAATGTAATGAAAAAATTGCTAAGTCTACTGAGGCTCCTCCATGAGCGATTGCTCCGGCAAGTGGAGGGTAAACGGTCCATCCTGTCCCTGCTCCGCTATCCACTATAGATGAGGTTAGAAGTAGGGTTAAGGAAGGGGGTAAAAGTCAAAATCTTATGTTATTTATTCGTGGAAAGGCTATATCTGGTGCTCCAATTATTAGTGGAACCAATCAATTTCCAAATCCTCCAATTATAATTGCCATTACTATAAAGAAAATTATTACGAATGCGTGGGATGTAATTACTACATTATAAATTTGATCATCTCCAATTAATTGTCCTGGTTGACCAAGTTCTGCTCGAATAATTATGCTTATTGATGTTCCTACTATTCCTGCTCATGCTCCAAATAAAAAGTATAGAGTTCCAATATCCTTATGGTTTGTTGAGAATAATCATTTTTGCGGTGGTAAGGTGGCTGAATATTAGGTGATAGACTGTAAATCTATTTATGGGTGTTGATCCCTCTTACCATATTTTGTGGGCTTTATATTCAACAATGATTTTAGACTGCAATTCTAAAGGTGTATTTAAAATTACTAAGGCCTAAAAGTTTGTCTTTTAATTATAACTTTGAAGGTTATTAGTTTACTTAACTTAAGTCCTTGTCTAAAATGTTGAGATTATTGTTGATGTTGAAATTAGCCCTAGTGTTGAGATTGTAACTAGTGTTGGTAAAATAAATTTCGGTGATTTTACATTATTATTGATTGATCATGAGTTTTCTGAGAATGTTATGATTAGTGCTGAGAATCTAATTCGTATGTAGTAGTATAATGTAATTGTTGTTAATACTGCTATAATTGCCATTAAAGCTGAAAGGTTATTTTCCACTAGTAATTGTATTACTATTCATTTTGGTATAAATCCAAGGAATGGGGGTAATCCTCCTAACGATAATAATGTGAGAAATATTATGAATTTAATTTCGATGTTTATATTTTCTGAGGTATAAATTTGATTTATGAAGAATAGTTTACTTTGGTTGAATAGTAAAACTATAATTATTCTCAGTAAGGAGTATACTAGAAAATATACTTCTCATATTGTTTCTCTAATTCTAATTGAAGCAATTATTCAACCTAAATGTCTAATTGAAGAATAAGCTATTAGTTGACGTAGGGAAGTTTGATTTAATCCTCCTAAGGCTCCAATTGCAATTCTTGCAATAATAATGGTTCTAATAAATATTCTGTTTTGAATACAGTATGATAGAACCATTATTGGGGCAATTTTTTGTCATGTTATTAAAACTAGACAGTTAATCCATCTTGTTGCTCCTATAACTTCTGGAAATCAAAAATGAAATGGAGCAGCCCCAATCTTTAATAACAATCTGGATCTAATCATCATGGAGGGGATGATTTGTTGTTCTCAACTCAAGGGATATTTAATTTGAATAATCAAGATTGAGAACAAAAGCATTGTCGACGCTATTGCTTGGACAATGAAATATTTGATTGAGGATTCATTTATCATTATATTTTTATTATTGGCTAGAATTGGGATAAATGAAAGTAAATTAATTTCTAGCCCTATTCAAACTCCGAATCATGAATTAGATGAAACGGATAAAACTGTTCCTATCATCAATGATGATAGGAACAGGAGTTTAGTTGAGTTGCTGGTCATTAAAAAGGAGAGGATTGATGCCTCTATAAATGGGGTATGAACCCATTAGCTTATTTAGCTTACCTTTTTACATTTAGGTGTATGATGCACGTTAGTTTTTGATACTGAAAGAGGTAGTTTGATTCTGCCATATGTAATAACGGAGGTAATTTTTAAATTACTTGATTTACCCTATCAAGGTAGCCCTTTATTCAGGCACTCCATT